TAGTATCCGTATAAAACTACGTCGGATCTTTCCTGAAACATAACCTAGAATCATATCTTGATTATCTAAGCGAATCCGGAACATACCGTTGGGAAGGGATTCAGTAATTAAACCTTCATGAATCCATTTTTGTTCTTTCATTCCAGTTAAAGCCTCCTTGAAGTATCAACTGATGGAGGAGGAACGATATTAGACAACCCGCCCCTTTTCTTTTTGTTTTCACAAATAATAAGTTTCGGACCCAATTCGTATATTAGAAGGATTACCATATATAACACAAAACTTCTCCACCAATTCGTTCTAGTCGAGCCTCTCGGTCTGTCATTATACCTCGAGAAGTAGAAATAATTACAATTCCCATCCCACCTAAAATTCTAGGAATTCGTTGGTAGTTCGAATAGATTCGTAGACCAGGCCGACTGATCCGTTTTAAATTTAAAAATTTTCTATAAGGCCTTTTCCTATTCCTTCTATGCCGTAGGGTTAAAACCAAAAAATCTTTTTTTGTTTCTTGATGTTTTCTCACGTTTTCGATAAAACCTTCTCGTAAAAGTATTTTAACAATATTTTCAGTGATATTAGTAGATGCTATTCGAACCACCCTTTTTCTATCCATATCAGCGTTTCGTATAGAGGTTATTATGTCAGCAATAGTATCCCTACCCATGGTGAATTAAAATTCTTGGTGCTCCCCAATTTTGATATAATCAACATGTTTTTCTTGTTTTTTACTTATTTGTTTATGAATTTAAATTTAAGGCATATGCGTGAGACACAATCTACTAAAAATTCTGAATATATTTCTTAATCTCTTTCTTTCAAATACCTTACTATAACCATATGATGGTCTTATCTTATTTTAGAAGACCTTACAATACCTCCGGAGCTAATGAAACTATTTTAGTAAAATTTAACTGTCTCAATTCTCGGGCAATTGCACCAAAAACTCGAGTTCCTTTGGGGTTTCCTTCTTGGTCAATGACAACCGCAGCATTGTCATCATATCGTATTATCATACCGTTATCACGTTTGAGTTCTTTACAAGTACGTACAATTACAGCTCTGACCACCTCTGATCTTGCTAGGGGCATATTTGGCACTGCTTCTTTGATCACAGCAACAATAACGTCACCGATATGAGCATATCGACGATTGCTAGCTCCTATGATTCGAATACACATCAATTCTCGAGCCCCGCTGTTATCCGCTACATTCAAAAGGGTCTGAGGTTGAATCATATCATTTTTTTATAATCTATTCTTTCAATGCAAAGCAAAGAGTGAAGAAAAAAAAAGAAATATTGTTTGTCCAAAGAAAGAAACCGGCACCTGTGGTTGTTTTTTTATCCCCAAGACCTTTTTCTTTTGATTCTTTTTATCCTGAAATAATGAATTGAGTTCGTATAGGCATTTTGGACGATGCTATTGAAATCGCCCCTCTGGCTATATTTTCTGTTACTCCACCCATTTCATAAAGTATTCGACCTGGTTTAACAACAGCTACCCAATATTCAGGGGATCCTTTCCCCGAACCCATACGCGTTTCTGCGGGTCTTACTGTAACCGGTTTGTCTGGAAATATACGTACCCATATTTTTCCACCGCGGCGTGCATTTCGTGTCATTGCTCGTCGACCTGCTTCTATTTGTCTAGACGTGATCCAAGCAGGTTCAAGTGCCTGAAGAGCATATTTACCGAAAGAAATATGATTACCTCGATAAGATATTCCCTTCATTCTTCCTCTATGTTGTTTACGAAATCTGGTTCTTTTGGGGTTATAGTTGATGGTTGGTTCTGAATTCCATCTCTACTACAGAACTGGACATGAGAGTTTCTTCTCATCCAGCTCCTCGCGAATAATAAAATTTTAAAATTGTCTATTATTCATTTGTATATCTTGTTTTTTAGCTAACTAAACATATTAATATTTCTATTTTAAATATCGTATTTTTTTATGTTATAACGAATCTTTATTTTGTTTTGCTTTTTATCCTATTGTATTGACCAAAAATTATCAATCCAAGAAAATAAAGTTTTCACGGGCGAATATTTACTCTTTTCGTTGCTATTTCAGTTGTAGGGTTAACTCATGACTTTTCTTTTCCCAATAAATGAAGGAATTAGTCTCTAGTTTGTTTCGCCATCCCGATCAATGAGTCTGTTTTCAATAGATTTGGATTCATAGGTTCCATCGTTCCCATCGCTTCTTACTTAATGGTTAGGTCTAATTTCTACAATGGAGCTTATAATGAAATTTTTTGTTGAGCCAATTTTATTAGTCTTTATTGGCTCGAAGCTCTTATTTTTTTGTAGATTCATTTTCTTTTTTATGAATCCATATTGATTGATGCTTTATTACACTGCTTTTTTATGAGATGACTCATAAACCTTACATATTGGATGGAATTTTATATCGCTGGTTTTGTTTGTTTCGCCCCTTCTTTCACCCTTCCATTTATCCACATCTTTCTTCTTCGCTTCACAACTTAGAATCGGATTGA